AAAAAAAAAAAAAAAAAAAAATAAAATAAAATAAAATAAATAATAATAATAATAATAAATTAAATAATAATAATAATAATAAAAAAAAATAAATAAAATTAAAGTATAATATTAAATTAAAAAATTAGTTAAAGTATAACATTAGTATGTCAAACTAAAATTATTAAATTATTAATATTTTTTAATTCCACAAATAGCCCCTATTAGTTGATTAAGTTTATTTTTATTATTTTCAATAATTTTTATTTTATTTAATATAATAAATTATTTTATTTATTTACCATCAATACCAAAATCTAAAACTTCAAGTAAAATTACTACAAAGTCTATAAATTGAAAATGATAACTAATTTATTTTCTGTTTTTGACCCTTCTTCTAGTATTTTTAATATATCATTAAATTGATTAAGAACTTTTATTGGTTTATTAATAATTCCTTCTATATATTGATTTATACCTTCTCGATATCATATTATTTGAAATAATATTTTATTAACTCTTCATAAAGAATTTAAAACTTTACTAGGAAATCCTAATCAAAAAGGAACAACATTAATTTTTATTTCATTATTTTCAATAATTTTATTTAATAATTTTATAGGATTATTTCCTTATATTTTTACAAGAACAAGTCATTTAGTATTAACATTAGCATTAGCATTACCTTTATGATTAGCTTTTATAATTTATGGATGATTAAATCATACACAACATATATTTGCCCACTTAGTTCCTCAAGGAACTCCCCCTATTTTAATACCTTTCATAGTTTGTATTGAAACAATTAGAAATATTATTCGACCTGGAACTTTAGCAGTTCGATTAACAGCTAATATAATTGCTGGACATTTACTTTTAACATTATTAGGAAATACAGGGCCTTCTTTATCATATGCAATTGTTGTTATTTTATTAATTACACAAATTTTATTATTAATTTTAGAATCAGCTGTTGCTATAATTCAATCTTATGTATTTGCTGTATTAAGAACATTATATTCTAGAGAAGTAATTTAAAAAAATGTCAACACACTCAAATCATCCCTTTCATTTAGTAGATTATAGTCCATGACCATTAACAAGTGCAATTGGTATTATAACAATAGTATCAGGTTTAGTAAAATGATTTCATCAATATGATAATTCATTATTATTTTTAGGAACAACAATTACAATTTTAACTGTTTATCAATGATGACGAGATGTTTCTCGAGAAGGGACCTTTCAAGGTCTTCATACATTAATAGTAACTACAGGACTACGATGAGGAATAATTTTATTTATTATTTCTGAAATTTTATTTTTTTCTTCATTTTTTTGAGCTTTTTTTCATAGAAGTTTATCTCCAGCTATTGAACTAGGAGCTATTTGACCCCCTATAGGAATTGAACCTTTTAATCCATTTCAAATTCCTTTATTAAATACAACTATTTTATTAGCTTCAGGAATTACCGTAACTTGAGCTCATCATAGTTTAATGGAAGGAAATTTTTCTCAAACTACTCAAGGATTATTCTTTACAGTTTTATTAGGAATTTATTTTTCTATTTTACAAGCTTATGAATATATTGAAGCACCTTTTACAATTGCTGATGCAGTTTATGGATCTACTTTTTATATAGCAACAGGATTTCATGGAATTCATGTTTTAATTGGAACTACATTTTTATTAATTTGTTTACTTCGACATTTAAATAATCATTTTTCAAAAAATCATCACTTTGGATTTGAAGCTGCCGCATGATATTGACATTTTGTAGATATTGTTTGATTATTCCTTTATGTATCAATTTATTGATGAGGAGGATAACTTAATTTATATAGTATAAAAGTATATATGACTTCCAATCATAAGGTTTATTAACAATAATAATATAAATAATTTTTTCAATCACTTTAATAGCCATCATTATTTTAATTTTATCTATTGTAGTAATAATACTTGCTACTATTTTATCTAAAAAAAGATATACCGATCGAGAAAAAAGATCTCCATTTGAATGTGGATTTGATCCTATATCTTCTTCTCGAATACCTTTTTCTTTAAAATTTTTTTTAATTACAATTATTTTTTTAATTTTTGATGTAGAAATTGCATTAATTTTACCAATAATTTTAATTATAAATTATTCAAATTTATTTATATGAACAATTACTTCTACAATTTTTATTTTAATTTTACTATTAGGACTATATCATGAATGAAATCAAGGAATATTAAATTGATCAAATTAGGGTTATAGTTAATAAAATATAACATTTGATTTGCATTCAAAAATAATTGATAAATTCAATTTACCTTGAATATGAAGCGATAAATTGCAATTAGTTTCGACCTAATCTTAGGTAATTTTTACCCTTATTCTTTTTTTAATTGAAACCAAAAAAGAGGTATATCACTGTTAATGATAAAAATGAATAATTTATTCCAATTAAAGAAATATGAAGATCAAATAAAAGCTGCTAACTTTTTATTTTAATGGTTAAATTCCATTTATATTTCTATTTATATAGTTTAAAATAAAACCTTACATTTTCATTGTAAAAATAAAATAATTTTTTTATAAATAAATACTAAAAAAAATTATTTAATTATAATATTTAAAGATTTAATTAATCTCCCTAACATCTTCAATGTTATACTCTAAATATAAGCTATTTAAATATAAAATTAAAAATAATGATAAAATTATAATTCACAATACAAAAATTAATAAATAAATTTTTAAATTATTATTTTGAATAATATAGTTAAATTGAGAGTAATTAACTAATTGTTTATATAAATTTTGACTTCCTATAAATTCTGATCATCCCTGATCAAAATTTTTAACAACATTTATTCCTAATTTTAATGAATAATTAATAATCCCATAAGTAGAAATATAAGGTATAAATCATATAGATCCAATAAATATTCTCAAATAATAATTATTTAAAGATTTATTAATAAAAAATAAAGAAATTTTAGATATTAAATAACCTGTCAATCCCCCAACAATACAAACAAATAAAGTTATAAACTTTAAATAATTAGGTAAACAAATAGTATAAGGAGTTAAAAAAATTAATCAACTTAATATTCTACCCCCAATAATTCTTATAATTATTAAACCAAATATCCCCTTTAATATAACTCAACCTTCATCATTTAATACATTTAATGCTCTACAATTTAAATCTCCTGTTATAGAATAATAAACTAATCGCAAAGAATAACAAACAGTCAATCCAGTAGAAAAAAAAAATAAAAAATAAATAAATAAATTAACTATTCTTAAAGATACAACTTCTAAAATTAAATCTTTTGAATAAAATCCTGCTAAAAAAGGTATCCCACATAAAGCTAAATTTGCTACATTAAAACAAGAAGATGTTAAAGGCATATAAATACTTAATCCTCCTATTAAACGTAAATCTTGAGAATTATTTATATTATGAATAATAGCCCCAGCACATATAAAAAGTAATGCTTTAAATAATGCATGAGTTAATAAATGAAAAAATGCTAATTTTTCATATCCTATAGATAAAATTATTATTATTAGACCTAATTGTCTTAAAGTTGATAAAGCAATAATTTTTTTTAAGTCAAATTCAAAATTAGCACCTAATCCAGATATAAATATTGTTAACCCAGCTAATAATAATAATAATTGTGATATAACAGTATTAACTAATAATAAATTAAATCGAATTAATAAATAAATACCAGCTGTTACTAAAGTTGAAGAATGAACTAATGCTGAAACTGGTGTTGGAGCTGCTATAGCTGCAGGTAATCAAGATCTAAAAGGAATTTGAGCTCTTTTAGTTATTGCAGCTAATATAACTAAACTTCCAACAATAATTATTTCTATATCATTCTTTATAAATTCTAAATAAAAAACATAATTTCATCTTCCATAATTTAATATTCAAGCAATTGCTATTAATAAAGCCACATCTCCAATTCGATTTAATAAAGCTGTTAATATCCCAGCATTAAAAGATTTTACATTTTGAAAATAAATTACTAAACAATAAGAAACTAATCCTAATCCATCTCATCCTAATAAAATTCTTACTAAATTAGGACTAATAATTAATATTATTATAGAAAAAACAAATAATAATACTAATATAATAAATCGATTAATATTAACATCAGAACTTATATATTCTTTTCTATAATAAATAACTAAAGAAGAAATAAATAAAACAAAAGATATAAATATTAAAGTTATTCAATCAAATAAAAATGTTATTACAATTCTTATTGAATTTATTGAAACAACTTCTCACTCTAAAAAAAAAATTAACTCATTTAAAATAAAATAAAACGAAAATAATAATAAAGTAATTCTAATAAAAATTAAAAAAACAAAATTAATAATACAAATTGATAAATGTTTCACAATTTAAAATGAATAAATTCATATCATCGACACCACAAATCAATATTTTAATTAAACTATTTAAATTTTATAATCATAATAAACTTATTTCAGATTTTAATACTAATAAATTTAAAGGAAATCAATGTAAAAATAATAATAAATATTCACGATTTAATCCCCCTCTAAATGAATAAACACCAGAATATAACTTTCCATGTTGACTATATGCATATAAATATAAAGTATAAGCAGCTCTAAAAAAAGATAAAAAAATTAATATAAATATTGTAATTCATGATCAACTTACAATTCTATTTAATAACGAAATTTCTCCTAATAAATTTAAAGTTGGAGGAGCCGCTATATTAGCTGAACATAATAAAAATCATCATAAAGTTATTGAAGGTATAAAATTTAATAACCCCTTATTAATTAATAATCTTCGTCTTCCTAATCGTTCATATCTAATATTTGCTAAACAAAATAAACCTGAAGAACATAATCCATGAGCAATTATTAATGTATAAGAACCAGAAATCCCTCAATAAGTTAAAGTTATTAATCCTCTTAATACAATTCCTATATGAGCAACTGAAGAATAAGCAATTAAAGCTTTTAAATCTGTTTGACGCAAACAAATTAAACTAACTAAAACTCCTCCAACCAATCTAATTCTAATAAATCAATAATTATATTTTATACCTAAAAACTGCAAAAAATAAAATACCCGTAATAAACCATATCCCCCTAATTTCAATATAATTCCAGCTAAAATTATTGAACCAGACACTGGAGCTTCAACATGTGCTTTAGGTAATCATAGATGAACTAAAAATATAGGTATTTTTACTAAAAAAGGTAAAATTAAAAATAAAAATAAAATAAAATATTGAAAATCAAAATTATTTATTAAATAAAAATTTATTGTATTTAATTTATTATATATATAAAAAATAATAATTAATATAGGTAAAGATACTAATAATGTATAAAATAATAAATATATTCCTGCTTGTAATCGCTCAGGCTGATATCCTCAACCTAAAATTAAAAATAAAGTAGGAATTAAACTACTTTCAAAAAATAAATAAAATATAAATAAATTTATTCTTATAAATGTTAGTACTAATAATAATAATAATAATAAAACATTTAATAAAAATAATTTTTTATAATTCTTATATTTATTAATTGAATCACTAGCTATAAATATTAAAGTACAAATTCAAAAACTTAATAAAACCATTCCATAAGATAATAAATCTATTCCTAAAAAATAAGAAATTCCAACCCAATAATTTCTAAAAAAATTAGATATAATTAAAATAAATCTAATAATAAATAAAAAATTTTGAACCATTCAAAATATATTTTTTATAAAACAAAAAAAAAAAATAAATAATAATATAAATAAAATTTTTAACATTGTAAAACACTAAATGATTGAAAATAATCATTTCCATATGTACGAATTATTGATACTAAAATTGATAACCCTAAAACACCTTCACATACACTAAAAGTCAAAAATACTATACTAAAATAATTTTCATAATTTATTATATTTAAATAAATAAATAATATATAAAATAATGATAATACAATATATTCTAAACTTAATAATATTGACAATAAATGTTTTCGATTAGAAATAAATCTAAATACTCCTATAATTATCAAAAAAAAAGGGATACCTCAATTAATAAATATTATCATTAGTTTTAATAGTTTAACAAAAACATTGGTCTTGTAAATCAAAAATAAGAATAAATTCTTTTTAAACTTCAAGAAAAAAGAAACTTCTTTATCATTAATCTCCAAAATTAATATTTTATATTAAACTATTTCTTGATATTATACAACTTACATTATATAGATTAACCTTAATTTTTAGATTTATTTTTTTACAAATAAATCACCCATTAAGTATAGGACTAATACTCCTAATTCAAACAGTAATAGTTTCTTGTCTTACAGGATTAATAACTAAAAGATTCTGATTTTCTTATATTTTATTCTTAATTATAGTAGGAGGAATACTAGTCTTATTTATTTATATAACATCTTTAGCCTCAAATGAAATATTTGCTTTATCAATAAAAATAACAATTATTTCAATTATATCATTAATATTATTAATATTTATAATTTTTTTTATAGATAAAATATTAATAACTTTTAACTCACTAAATAATGAAATAAATATAATTTCAAATATAAATTCTTACATTTCAGAAAATTCTCTAAATTTAATTAAATTATATAATTATCCAACAAATATAATTACAATTTTATTAATTAATTATTTATTAATTACAATAATTGCATCTATTAAAATTACAAAACTATTTTATGGCCCTATTCGATCAATAAACTAATGAACAAACCAATACGAACTTCTCATCCTATTTTTAAAATTATAAATAATGCATTAGTAGATTTACCTTCTCCATCAAATATTTCTATTTGATGAAATTTTGGATCATTACTAGGATTATGTTTAATTATTCAAATTTTAACAGGATTATTTTTAGCAATACATTATACTGCAGATATTAATATAGCTTTTAATAGAGTTGACCATATTTGTCGAAATGTAAATTATGGTTGATTATTACGAACATTACATGCTAATGGTGCATCATTTTTCTTTATTTGTATTTACTTACATATTGGGCGAGGAATATATTATGGATCTTATTTATTTACACCTACATGATTAAGTGGAGTAATTATTTTATTTTTAGTAATAGCAACAGCTTTTATAGGTTATGTCCTTCCATGAGGACAAATATCTTTTTGAGGAGCAACAGTAATTACTAATTTATTATCAGCAATTCCATATTTAGGAACAGACTTAGTTCAATGAATTTGAGGAGGATTTTCAGTTGATAATCCTACACTATCACGATTTTTTACATTCCATTTTATTTTACCTTTTATTGTATTAGCAATAGTAATAATTCATTTATTATTTTTACATCAAACTGGATCAAATAATCCAATTGGGTTAAACTCAAATTTAGATAAAATTCCATTCCATCCTTACTTTAGTTATAAGGATATTGTAGGTTTTATCATCTTATTAATACTATTAACAATATTAACACTATGAAATCCATATTTATTAGGAGATCCTGATAATTTTATTCCTGCTAATCCATTAGTAACCCCAGCTCATATTCAACCTGAATGATATTTTTTATTTGCTTATGCCATTTTACGATCTATCCCTAATAAATTAGGAGGAGTAATTGCATTAGTTATATCAATCGCCATTTTAATAATTATACCATTTTATAATTTAATAAAATTTAAAGGTATTGAATTTTATCCTATTAACCAAATTTTATTTTGATATATAGTAATAATTGTAATTTTATTAACATGAATTGGAGCCCGCCCAGTAGAAAATCCATTTGTTATTATTGGTCAAATTTTAACTGTACTATATTTTTTATATTATCTTGTAAATCCTTTAATTTCAAAATGATGAGATAATTTATTAAATTAAAATTAAATATATATATATATATATATAATAAAGTTAATGAGCTTGAATAAGCATATGTTTTGAAAACATAATATAGAAACTAAAATTTTCTATTAACTTTACTAATCTAAATTATATAAATTAAATAAATAAATAAATTTTTAATCCTACATAAAATAATAAATAATTTAAAGAAAAAGGTAAAAATCCCTTTCAAGCTAAATATATTAATTTATCATAACGAAATCGAGGTAAAGTTCCTCGAACTCAAATAAACATAAATGAAATAAATATTAATTTAAAATAAAAGAAAAAATTAAAAACATCTCCCCCTAAAAAAATTAAAGAAAATAATATACTTATAAATAAAATTCTTGCATATTCTGATAAAAAAATTAAAGCAAATCCTCCTCTTCTATATTCAACATTAAACCCAGATACTAATTCTGACTCCCCTTCAGCAAAATCAAAAGGAGTACGATTAGTTTCAGCTAAAGAAATTGTTAATCAAATAAATACTAAAGGATATAATATAAAAAAAAATCATAAATATTTTTGATAATAGTAAAAATTTAATATATTATAATTATTAATAAGAAAAATAAAAGACAATAAAATTAAAGCTAATCTAACTTCATAAGAAATTGTTTGAGCAACAGATCGCAATCTACCCAATAATGCATAATTAGAATTTGATGATCAACCTGCAATTATAACTGTATAAACTCCTAAACTTGTACAACACATAAAAAATAATAATCCTAAATTAAAAGAAAATAATTTAATAAAAAAAGGTATGCATATTCATAACAATAACGATAAAAATAATGAAAAAATCGGAGAAAAATAATATGAAATATAATTAGATAATAAAGGATAAGTTTGTTCTTTTGTAAATAATTTAATTGCATCACAAAAAGGCTGAGGAATTCCTATTAATCCAACTTTATTAGGACCCTTACGAATTTGAATATAACCCAAAACCTTCCGTTCTAACAATGTTAAAAAAGCAACACTTACTAATACACAAATAATTAATATTACACTTATAATTAAAAACAATACAATTTCTATATAAAACAAGTACTATTTGTAATATAAATTACATCCATAAATTCTAAATTTATTACATTTATCTGCCAAAATAGCTTTATTTAATCTATTATTTATATTCTTAAATTAAAATATAATTATTTATATATTCAATCCTTTCGTACTAAAATATATTAATGTATTAAAGATAGAAACCAACCTGGCTTACGCCGGTTTGAACTCAGATCATGTAAGATTTTAAAAGTCGAACAGACTTTAAATTTAAACAGCTACACCTAAAATTATTTCTTAATCCAACATCGAGGTCGCAATCTTTTTTATCGATATGAACTCTCCAAAAAAATTACGCTGTTATCCCTAGAGTAACTTAAATTTTTAATCATTAAAAATGGATCATTTATTCATAAATCAATGATTTAAATTTTAAAAGTTTTTTAAATTTTAATATCACCCCAATAAAATATATAATTAATATTATAATTAAATTAATCCACAAAATTAAAATATTATATATATAAAGATTCATAGGGTCTTCTCGTCTTTTAAATTTATTTTAGCTTTTTAACTAAAAAATAAAATTTTATTACAAATTTAAATGAAACAGTTAATATTTCGTCCAACCATTCATTCCAGCCTTCAATTAAAAGACTAATGATTATGCTACCTTTGCACAGTTAATATACTGCGGCCATTTAAAAAAAATTCAGTGGGCAGGTCAGACTTTAAATTAATTTCTAAAAGACATGTTTTTGTTAAACAGGCGAACATTATTTTTGCCGAATTCTTTACATAAACTTATCAATTTAAAATATATTTATACAAAAATTATATATACTAATTATATCATTATTACTTTATTTTTAATATTAAAATAAATATTTTAATAAAAAATTAAAATATAATAAATAATTTATTATTAAAAAATTAATTTATAACAAACTTAATAAAAATTGATACTTTTAAACATATTAAATTTTTAATTTATTTATTATTTATAAAAATTTATTTTATAGCTTATCCCATAAAATATTAAATTTCAAAAATTACTTAATTAAAATAAATAAATAAGTAAATTTTGAATATTAAATTAAATTTATTTCTTAAAAAACTAGATACCTTTAAAAACGAATAACATTTCATTTCTAATAAATTATTAAATATAATTTTATCACATTAACATTTATAATTTATTAAATCTTTTAAAATCGAGAAAAATATATAAATATTTTTTATTTAATATACTCTGATACACAAGATACAATAAATTGAATTTTCTTTTAAAATAAAAATTTTTCATTATATTTCAATTTTATTTTACAATACTAATAAACTATTATTAAAATTATTTTTTCTTTATACAATACTTAAACTACTAAATTTATATTATTATTTTAAATATTTTATTCTTTATAAAAAAAAATTATTAATAAATAATTATTAATCAATTTATATTGATTTGCACAAAAATCTTTTCAATGTAAATGAAATACTTTACTAAATAAGCTTTAAATTGATTCTAGATACACTTTCCAGTACATCTACTATGTTACGACTTATCTTATTTTAATAACAAGAGCGACGGGCGATATGTACATATTTTAGAGCTAAAATCAAATTATTAATCTTTATAATTTTACTATCAAATCCAATTTCATTAAATTTTTCATATTTAAATCCACATAAATAAATTTTATTGTAACTCATTTATACTTAAAAATAAACTACACCTTGATTTGATATTAATTTTTATATAAATTATAGAAAATTATTATTCTTATAAAATATTCTAATAACAACGATATATAAATTGAATTACAATTTTAAGTAAGGTACATCGCGGATTATCGATTATAAAACAAGTTCCTCTGAATAGACTAAAATACCGCCAAATTTTTTAAGTTTCAAGAATATATCTAATACTACTCAAATAAAAATAAATATTTATTTTATATAATAGGGTATCTAATCCTAGTTTTTTTCTAAAATTTTTTAGCTTCAATTATTCTTTAATTAAAAATAACATTAATTTAAAATTTCACCTAATAAATTAATTATTGTTTTCAAAAAATAAATTTAACTTTTATTAATAAAATTTACTTATATTATTTGTATAACCGCAACTGCTGGCACAAATTTTGTCAATATTAATTAATATTTCTATTTTTAAATTTCTTTAATTAATAATATTAATTATTGCAAATAAAATAAAATAATATTTATTTTTTAAATAAATATAAAATCACACAAAAATTTACATATAATATAAATTAAAAATAAATTTTTAAGCTAAAATAAAACTTTTAAAAAATTAATAAACTTATTATTATCATTATTATAATAATAAATAATTATCATTTAAATAATATAAATATATAATATAATATAATATAAAAATTTATAATTTATTATTAAATTAAATAATATATAAAAGTAATAACTATTATTTTTAACATGTATTAAAAATTAAATAAATTAAAAATTATTTATAAATAACCCCCCTAATTTATTTATATAATTTTTATAAAAAAAAAATTAAATTAAAATAATAATAATAATAATATATACATATAATTTAAATAATTTAAAATAATCCTATTTTATTTATTTATTATTATTTATTTTTTTTATTATTATTTTTTTTTATTTTATTATTATTATTTTTTATTTTTATTTTATTTTTTTTATTTTATTTTTTTTATTTTTATTTTTTATTTTATTTTTATTTTTTTTWTTTTWTTTATTTTTTTTATTTATTTTATTTATTTTTTATTTTATTTATTTTTATTTTTTATTTTATTTTTATTTTTTTATTTTATTTTTATTTTTTTTTTTTTTTTTTTTTTTTTTTTTTTTTTTTTTTTTTTTTTTTTTTTTTTTTTTTTTTTTTTTTTTTTTTTTTTTTTTTTTTTTTTTTTTTTTTATTTTTTTTTTWAATTTTTTTATATATATATATATATATTATCTATATAAATTTATATAGATTAATTTAATATTAATTATAAATTAATTAAAATTTCTAAAAAAAAACCTAATTTATATAAATAATAGATCAGTTTATAAATATCAAAAATCTATATATAAGTAAATGTATAAGAATATATTTATTTATATATATATTAAAATATTTATATATATATATATAATTATATTTTTATAGTTAAATTGAAAAAAATAAATAAATTAAATTTTTATATAAATTTTTTAAAAATTATAAATTATATAATGAAAATTTTAAATTAAATTTAAAAAATATATTATTCAATATATCATTTTTAAATTTAATTTAAAATTTTTATAAATATATTAATTATTTATAAATTAATATAATTCTACAAAAATTTAATAATATAATTAAAATTTATTTTTATTTTTAATTATACTAATTTTAATTATATAATTTAATATTTATAAATTTTTTCTAAAAAAAAATTTTTTTTTATTTAACTTATAAATAATGAATTGCCTGATAAAAGGATTATCTTGATAGGATAAATAATGTAATTATAATTACATTCATTATATTTAATAGAATTAAACTATTTCCAAAAGTATCAAAAACTTTTGTGCATCATACACTAAAATATATATATAATATATATATATATATATATAATAAAAAGATAAGCTAATTAAGCTACTGGGCTCATACCCCACTCATAAAGGTTTTAATCCTTTTCTTTTTAATCTTTAATAATTCATCAAAAATTATATTTTTTTTTATTTTAATAATAAGAACAATAATTACTATTTCAGCTAATTCATGATTAGGAGCTTGAATAGGATTAGAAATTAATTTATTATCATTTATCCCCCTAATAAATAATAATAATTTAATATCTAATGAATCTTCATTAAAATATTTCTTAACTCAAGCATTAGCTTCTTCTATTCTTTTATTTTCTACTATTCTTTTTATATATAAAAATAATTTTATATATAATATTAAAAATAATACAATTAATATAATAATTCTGTCATCTTTATTAATAAAAAGAGGAACAGCTCCTTTTCATTTTTGATTTCCTAATGTAATAGAAGGAATAAATTGAATTAATGCATTAATTTTAATGACATGACAAAAAATTGGTCCTTTAATATTAATTTCTTATTTAATTATTAAACCCATATTATTTATTTGTATTATTCTTTCAGTTATTGTAGGTTCATTAGGAGGATTAAATCAAACATCATTACGAAAATTAATAACATTTTCTTCTATTAATCATTTAGGTTGAATATTAATAAGCATATACTCAAATGAATCATTATGAATTACTTATTTTTTATTTTATAGTTTTATATCATTTAATATAATTTTTTTATTTAATATATTTAAATTGTATCATATTAATCAATTATTTTCATTATTTTTAATTAATAAAAAATTTAAATTTTCATTATTTTTAAATCTTTTATCTTTAGGAGGATTACCTCCATTTATAGGATTTATTCCTAAATGATTAACTATTCAATATTTAACTTTTAATAATCAATTAGTTATATTAACAGTAATAATTCTTATAACATTAATCACCTTATTTTTTTATTTACGATTATGTTATACAGCTTTTATATTAAATCATTATGAAAATAATTGAAATTTCAATATTTATTGAAATAATTTTTCAATAAATCTTTATTTAACATTTTCATTTATTTCAACTTTTGGTTTATTTATTATTAGACTTATTTATTATTTAATTTAAGATTTTAAGTTAAATAAACTAATAGCCTTCAAAGCTATAAATATAAGAATAATCTTTTAAGTCTTAATAATTAATTTAAATTATTCCTTTAGAATTGCATTCTAATATCATTATTGACTATAAAACCTGTTTAATATTTAATATTTTTTTAAAAAAAAATTAAATTTGATTAAAAAGAATAATTTTCTTATAAATAGATTTACAATCTATTGCCTAATCTTCAGCCATTTAATCGCAACAATGATTATTTTCAACTAATCATAAAGATATTGGTACATTATATTTTGTATTTGGAACATGAGCAGGAATAGTAGGTACTTCATTAAGAGTATTAATTCGAGCTGAATTAGGTCACCCAGGAGCCTTAATTGGAGATGATCAAATTTATAATGTTATTGTAACAGCCCATGCATTTGTAATAATTTTTTTTATAGTTATACCTATTATAATTGGAGGATTCGGAAATTGACTAGTTCCTTTAATATTAGGAGCTCCTGATATAGCATTTCCTCGAATAAATAATATAAGTTTTTGACTATTACCCCCTTCTTTAACTTTATTATTAGTAAGAAGTATAGTAGAAAATGGAGCTGGAACTGGTTGAACAGTTTACCCTCCCCTATCAAGTAATATTGCTCACGGAGGAGCCTCAGTTGATTTAGCAATTTTTTCTCTTCATTTATCTGGTATATCATCAATTTTAGGGGCAGTAAATTTTATTACAACAGTAATTAATATACGTTCAACAGGTATTACTTATGATCGAATACCTTTATTTGTTTGATCTGTTGCTATTACAGCACTTTTACTTCTTTTATCTCTTCCAGTATTAGCAGGAGCTATTACTATATTACTAACAGATCGAAATTTAAATACATCATTTTTTGATCCAGCTGGAGGAGGAGACCCTATTTTATATCAACATTTATTTTGATTTTTTGGACATCCAGAAGTTTATATTTTAATTCTTCCTGGATTTGGAATAATTTCCCATATTATTAGTCAAGAATGTGGAAAAAAAGAAACTTTTGGATCTTTAGGAATAATTTATGCTATATTAGCTATTGGTTTATTAGGGTTTATTGTATGAGCTCATCATATATTTACAGTTGGTATAGATGTTGATACTCGAGCTTATTTTACATCAGCTACAATAATTATTGCTATTCCAACTGGAATTAAAATTTTTAGTTGATTAGCAACATTACATGGAACACAACTAGTTTATTCACCTGCAATTATTTGAGCACTAGGATTTGTATTTTTATTTACAGTAGGAGGATTAACAGGAGTTATTTTAGCTAATTCATCAATTGATATTATTCTCCATGATACATATTATGTTGTTGCACATTTTCATTATGTTTTATCTATAGGAGCTGTATTTGCTATTATAGCAGGTTTTGTTCATTGATATCCATTATTTACAGGATTAATATTAAATAATAAATGATTAAAAACTCAATTTTTAATTATATTTATTGGAGTAAATTTAACATTCTTTCCTCAACATTTTTTAGGATTAGCAGGTATACCACGACGATATTCTGATTATCCTGATGCTTATACAGCATGAAATATTGTATCAACAATTGGTTCAACAATTTCATTAATTGCTATTATTTTTTTCATAATTATTATTTGAAAAAGTATGATTAAACAACGACAAATTATTTATCCAATACAATTAAATTCATCAATTGAATGATATCAAAATATTCCACCAGCAGAACACAGTTATTCAGAATTACCATTACTATCAAATTTCTAATATGGCAGATTAGTGCAATGGATTTAAGCTCCATATATAAAGTATTTTACTTTTATTAGAATAAAAATGTCAACATGAGCAAACCTAGGATTACAAGATAGAGCTTCTCCCCTTATAGAACAATTAACATTTTTTCATGATCATGCATTATTAATTTTAATTATAATTACTGTAATAGTAGGTTATATAATAATTATATTATTTTTTAATAATTATAGAAATCGATACCTTCTTCATGGACAAACAATTGAAGTTATTTGAACAATTCTTCCAGCTTTTATTTTATTATTTATTGCCTTTCCATCTTTACGATTATTATATTTATTAGATGAAATTAATGAACCATCAATCACTTTAAAATCAATTGGTCACCAATGATATTGAAGCTATGAATATTCAGATTTTTTAAATATTGAATTTGATTCATATATAATTCCAACTAATGAATTAAAATCAGATGGATTTCGATTATTAGATGTAGATAATCGAATTATTCTTCCTATAAATTCTCAAATTCGAATTCTAGTAACATCTGCTGATGTTATTCATTCATGAACAATTCCATCTTTAGGTGTAAAAATTGATGGTACACCAGGTCGACTAAATCAAACAAATTTTTTAATTAATCAACCCGGTTTATTTTTTGGACAATGTTCAGAAATTTGTGGTGCAAATCATAGTTTTATACCTATTGTAATTGAAAGTATTCCTATAAATTTCTTTATTAAATGAATTTCTAATATAAATTAATCATTAAATGACTGAAAGCAAGTACTGGTCTCTTAAACCATGTTATAGTAATCTAGCAATTACTTTTAATGAAAAAAA